CCCCAGATGGCAAAAGAATCATCCTATGCCCCAGAAGATAAATTATTACGAGCCATACTTGGCATTCAGGTATCTACTTCAAGGGAAACTTGTCTCAAACTACCTATAGGGGGTAGGGGTCGGGTTATTGATGTGAGATGGATCCAGAAAGGGGGAGGGTCCAGTTATAATCCAGAAACTATTCGTGTATATATTTTACAGAAACGTGAAATCAAAGTGGGTGATAAGGTAGCTGGAAGACATGGAAATAAAGGTATTATTTCCAAAATTTTACCTAGACAAGATATGCCTTATTTGCAAGATGGAAGACCTATTGATATGGTTTTCAATCCATTAGGAGTGCCCTCACGAATGAATGTAGGACAGATATTTGAATGCTCGCTCGGATTAGCGGGGGATCTGCTAGATAGACATTATCGAATAGCACCTTTTGATGAGAGATACGAACAAGAGGCTTCGAGAAAACTAGTGTTTTCGGAATTATATGAAGCTAGTAAGCAAACAGCGAATCCATGGGTATTTGAACCAGAGTATCCGGGAAAAAGCCGAATATTTGATGGAAGAACGGGAGATCCTTTTGAACAACCTGTTTTAATAGGAAAGCCTTATATCTTGAAATTAATTCATCAAGTTGATGATAAAATACACGGACGTTCTAGTGGACATTATGCACTTGTTACACAACAACCCCTTAGAGGACGGGCTAAGCAAGGTGGACAACGGGTAGGAGAAATGGAGGTTTGGGCTCTAGAGGGATTTGGCGTTGCTCATATTTTACAAGAGATGCTTACTTATAAATCGGATCATATTCGAGCTCGTCAAGAAGTCCTTGGTATTACCATGATTGGCGGAACAATACCTAAACCTGAGGATGCTCCAGAATCGTTTCGATTGCTCGTTCGAGAACTACGATCTTTGGCTCTGGAACTGAATCATTGCCTTGTATCTGATAAAAATTTACAGATTAATAGAAAGGAAGCTTAATCGAAACGAATCCGAATTTTTATTCTATGATCGATCGGTATAAACATCAACAACTCCGAATTGAATCAGTTTCGCCTCAAAAGATAAGTGCTTGGGCTACCAAAATACTCCCTAATGGAGAGATAGTTGGAGAGGTAACAAAACCCTATACTTTTCATTATAAAACCAATAAACCCGAAAAGGATGGATTGTTTTGTGAAAGAATTTTTGGTCCTCTAAAAAGTGGAATTTGTGCTTGTGGAAATTATCGATTAATCCGAGATGAAAAAGAGGACCGGAAATTTTGTGAACAATGCGGAGTTGAATTTGCGGATTCTCGTATTCGAAGATATCAAATGGGATATATCAAACTGGCTTGTCCAGTAACCCATGTGTGGTATTTAAAACGTCTACCTAGTTATATCGCGAATCTGTTAGATAAACCTCTTAAAGAATTGGAAGGCCTTGTCTACTGCGATGTGTGATTTGATCGAAATTCGACTTTTACAGATTCAAAATGATAAACTGTCTTCCCAGTTATTGGGATGTCCCCAATCTGACATGTCTCGTGAAAGGAGTAACGTGAAGCTCAGAATTATGGGTGTATAAAATATTACCAAAAAAAGAGCGGGGGGTTGGTCTATGGTCGATTCAGTAGCCAAAAATTAGTAATTTTGAGTTGTACCTCGTGAAAAAAGACTTCCTTAATTTGTGAAAATGAATTCTGGTTCATTTAATTCTGTTTCTAAGTGGGTAAATATGCATGGTTGCAGGAGTCTATCCATCGCATATAGGCTTTAAGAACATCTTAACATAATCGTCGAGGCGATGTAAGGACCTAAAAGATCGAATCAAATGGAAGGGTATACATGGACAAGTAAACCCCTTTTGAATTGCAACCCTTAAGGGGATTCCATTCCGTGTTCGAGGGGAAGTAGACTACTCAAGAATTTCCTATTTCATTGATTTATATGGAAATAGTATCATTTATTTTGAATTAAATAAAAAATGAGAAAAAGAGACAAAAAATAAGAATGAATCAATGAAATGTTACTCTGTCTTTACTACTAACTTGAGTAAGGAGTAGATTCTAGGAGATTTTTCGAGAATTCGAAAGTAAAAACCGCTTTTTGTGTTTATTTTGTTCTAACTACTTGAGCCGGACGAAAAGAAACTTTCACGTCCGATTTTAAAGGGGGGGAGGATCCTATCCCAATTTTTCTTTTGCTAGGCCTATAGCTAAAAAACCTACTTTCTTACGATTACGAGGGTTATTCGAATATGAAATACAATCCTGGAAATACAGCATCCCAGTTTTTTTTACTACTCATGGTTTCGATATATTTCGAAATCGAGAAATTTGTACTGGAGCAGGTGCGATACGAGAACAATTAGCCGATATAGATTTGCGAAGTATTCTAGATTATTCATTAGTAGAATGGAAGGAATTAGGCGAAGAAAGAACCACGGGTAATGAATGGGAAGATCGAAAAATTGGAAGAAGAAGGGATTTTTTGGTTAGACGCATAGAATTAGCTAAACACTTTATTCGAACAAATATCGAACCCGAATGGATGGTTTTATGTTTACTACCAGTTCTTCCTCCTGAATTAAGACCCATCATTCAGATAGATGGGGGTAAGCTAATGAGCTCGGATATTAATGAACTTTATAGAAGAGTCATCTATCGAAACAATACGCTTACCGATCTATTAACAACAAATAGATCTACCCCGGGGGAATTAGTAATGTGTCAAGAGAAATTGGTACAAGAAGCCGTAGATACGCTTCTTGATAATGGAATTCGCGGACATCCAATACGGGATGGTCATAATAAGGTTTACAAGTCGTTTTCTGATGTAATTGAAGGAAAAGAGGGAAGATTTCGCGAGACTATGCTTGGCAAACGGGTTGATTATTCGGGTCGTTCTGTCATTGTTGTAGGACCCTCCCTTCCATTACATCGATGTGGATTGCCTCGAGAAATAGCAATAGAGCTTTTCCAGACATTTGTAATTCGGGGGCTAATTAGACAACATCTTGCTTCGAACATAGGAGTTGCTAAGAGTCAAATTCGGGAAAAAGATACAATTGTATGGGAAATATTGCAGGAAGTTATGCAGGGGCACCCCGTATTGCTGAATAGAGCGCCCACTTTACATAGATTAGGCATACAGGCATTTCAACCCATTTTAGTCGAAGGACGTGCGGTTTGTTTACATCCATTAGTTTGTAAGGGATTCAATGCAGACTTTGATGGGGATCAAATGGCTGTTCATGTACCCCTATCTTTGGAGGCTCAAGCAGAGGCCCATTTACTTATGTTTTCACATATGAATCTCTTGTCTCCAGCTATTGGGGATCCTATTTCCGTACCAACCCAAGATATGCTTATTGGTTTATATGTATTAACCGTTGGGAATCGCCGAGGTATTTTTAGAAATAGGTATAATCCATGGAATCGAAGAACGTATCAAAATGAAAGAAGTAATGATAATAATCATCAGTCTAAGAAACAAAACGAACCTTTTTTTTGTAATTCCTATGATGCAATTGGAGCTTATCGACAGAAAAGACTCAATTTAGATAGTCCTTTTTGGCTCCGCTGGCGGCTCGATCAACGCATTATTGCTTCAAAAGAAGGTCCCATCGAGATTCACTCTGAATCGGGGGGTACTTGTCAGGAGATTTATGAACACTCTTTTTTAGTAAGAAGTATAAAAAAAGAAATTCTTTGTATATATATTCGAACAACTATTGGTCATATTTCTCTTTTTCGAGAAATTGAAGAAGCTCTGCAAGGGTTTTGTCGAGCCTGCTCGTATGGTCACTAATCATATGGCATCTCAATTAAGGGATTTTGTGACACTGGCGTGAATTTTGATCTCTCTGTTTCTACTAGGACTCTACTTCCTCTGAATTTCTATCCGGATTAATATCGAGAAAGGGAAGTTTTCAAATCATTGACTCAAACTCATTGTCGAATCCCAATCAGCAGAATAGGGAGGGACTTATGGCAGAACGAGTCAATCTAGTCTTTCACAATAAAATAATAGACGGAACTGCTATTAAAAAACTTATTAGCAAATTAATAGATCACTTCGGAATGGCATATACATCACACATTCTGGATCAAGTCAAAACTCTGGGTTTCCAGCAAGCCACTGCTACATCCATTTCATTAGGGATTGATGATCTTTTAACGATCCCTTCTAAGGGATCGTTAGTACAAGATGCTGAAGAACATAGTTTCATTTTAGAACAACAACATCATTATGGGAATGTGCACGCAGTAGAAAAATTACGCCAATCTATTGAGGTGTGGTATGCTACAAGTGAATATTTGCGACAAGAAATGAATCCTAATTTTAGGATGACCGATTCACTTAATCCAGTCCATATAATGTCTTTTTCGGGAGCTAGGGGAAATGCATCTCAAGTGCACCAATTAGTAGGTATGAGGGGATTAATGTCGGATCCTCAAGGACAAATGATTGATTTACCTATTCAAAGTAATTTACGCGAAGGGCTGTCTTTAACAGAATATATCATTTCTTGCTACGGAGCCCGAAAAGGGGTTGTGGATACTGCTGTACGAACCTCGGATGCGGGATATCTTACGCGCCGACTTGTTGAAGTAGTCCAACACATTGTTGTACGTCGAACAGATTGTGGAACCGCCCGAGGGGTTGCCGTAAGTTCTCGAAATGGGATGATGCCCGAGTCCGAAAGAATTTTTATTCAAACATTAGTTGGTCGTGTATTAGCAGAGGATATATATATGGGCTCACGGTGCATCGCCATCCGAAATCAAGATATTGGATTTGGGCTTGTCAATCGATTCATAACCTTTCAAGCACAACTAATTTTTATTAGAACCCCTTTTACTTGTAGGAGTACATCTTGGATCTGTCGATTATGTTACGGTAGGAGTCCCACTCATGGAGACCTGGTCGAGTTGGGAGAAGCTGTAGGTATTATTGCGGGGCAATCCATTGGAGAACCGGGAACTCAACTAACATTAAGAACTTTTCATACTGGAGGAGTCTTCACGGGTGGTACTGCAGAACATGTACGAGCTCCGTCGAATGGAAAAATCCAATTTAATGAAGATTTCGTTCATCCCACGCGTACGCGTCACGGGCATCCTGCTTTTATATGTTCTATAGCCTTATACGTCACTATTGAGAGTGAGGATATTCTACATAATGTAACTATTCCACCTAAAAGTTTTCTTTTGGTTCAAAATAATCAATATGTCGAAGCAGAACAAGTAATTGCTGAGATTCGCGAGGTACCATACACTTTAAATTTGAAAGAGAGAGTTCGAAAACACATTTATTCTGACTCAGAGGGAGAAATGCACTGGAGTAATGATGTGTACCACGCGTCTACATTTACATATAGTAACATCCATCTTTTACCAAAAACAAGTCATTTATGGATATTATCAGGAGGTTCGTGGAGATCCAGTGCAGTCCCCTTTTCACCGCACAAGGATCAAGATCAAATGAATATTTCGGCCCTTTCTGTCGAACGAGGGCCAATTTCGACTCTCTCCCTGAATAATGATCCACGAAGATACAAATTACTTCATTCATATTTTTCTGGTAAAAAAAACGAAGACAAGATTCCTAATTATTCAGAACCCGTCCGTTGGACTCTCCTATACCCATCGATTTTACATGGGAATTCTCATTTATTGGGAAAAAGGCGAGTAAATAGGTTTCTCGTCCCAATCCAATCGAGTCAAGAACGAAAGAAAGAGTTAATGCCTCATTCAGGTATCTCGATTGAACTACCAATAAATGGTATTTTCCGTAGAAATAATAGTATTTTTGCTTATTTCGATGATCCTCGATACAGAAGAAAGAGTTCGGGAATTACTAAATATGGGCCTCTAGGCGTGCATTCAATCGTTAAAAAAGAGGATCTTTTTGAGTCTCGACCAATAAAAGACTTGAAGTCAAAATACCAAATGAAACTAGATCTATTTTTTTTCATTCCCGAAGAAGTGCATATTTTACCTGAATCTTCTTTGATAATGATACGAAATAATAGTCTCATTGGAATAGATACACGAATTGTTTTCAATCTAAATACAAGAAGCTACGTGGGCGGATTAGTCCGAATGGAGAGAAAAAAAAAGAGAATTGAACTGAAAATCTTTTCAGGAGATATTCATTTTCCTGGGGAGACCGATAAGATATCCCGACACAGCGGGATCTTGATACCTCCAGAAAAAGTAAACATGGATTTTAAGGACTCCAAAAAATGGAAAAATTGGATCTATGTCCAACGGATCACATCTACTAAGAAAAAGTATTTTGTTTTAGTTCGCCCTGTAGTGACATATGAGATATCAGATGGTCTAAATTTACCAACACTCTTCCCTCCGGATTTTTTACAAGAAAGGGATAATATGCAACTTAGAGTTGTCAATTATATTGTTTATGGAAATGCCAAACCCATTCGAGGAATTTCTGATACAAGTATTCAACTAATTCGGACTTGTTTAATTTTGAATTGGAACCAAGACCGAAAAAGTTCTTCTATCGAGGAGGTCTGTACTTCTTTTATTGAAATAAGTACAAATGGTTTGGTTCGAGCTTTCCTAAGAATCGACTTAGGAAAAGCCGTTATTTCGTATCGCAGAAAAAGAAATGATCTCGCAGGTTCAGGATTCATTTCCGATAATGTATCAGATCATACCAACATCAATCCTTTTTTTTCCATTTATATTTATAAAAATAGAAAAATGAAACAATCACTTAACCACCAAAATCACGGAACTATTCGCACATTGTTAAATAACAATAAGGAATATCCTTCCTTGATGATTTTATCATCATCTAATTGTTTCCGAATGGACCTATTCAACGATATAAAATATCTCAATGTGAAAAAAGAATTCATTTCAACAGATCCTATAATTAAAATTAGGAATTCGATCGGACCGGTAGGAACGGTGTTTAATTGTTTTCATTTTTATTACTTTTATTATTTACTAACTTATAATCCAATCTTAATAACTAAATATCTTCAACTTGAAAATTTAAAATGGACTTTTCAAGTGCTTAAATATTATTTAATGGATGAAAATGGGATAATTTCAAATCGGGATCCGTACGATAAAATCGTTTTCAATTTATTCAATTTGAATTGGTATTTTCTCCATCAAAGTTATTGTCCTAATTATTGGGAAGAAAGACCCACAATAATTAGTCTCGGTCAGTTTATTTGCCAAAATGGATATATAGCCAAAAAAGGACCCCCCTTAAACTCAGGTCAAGTTTTGCTTATTCAAGTTGACTCTGTAGTAATAAGATTGGCTAAACCTTATTTGGCCACTCCGGGAGCAACTGTTCATGCACATTATGGAGAAATCTTTTATGAAGGAGATACGTTAGTTACATTTATATATGAAAAATCAAGATCCGGTGATATAACGCAAGGTCTTCCAAAAGTGGAACAGGTCTTAGAAGTGCGTTCAATTGATTCAATATCAATGAACCTAGACAAAAGAATTGAGGGTTGGAACGAGCATATAACAAAAATTCTGGGAATTCCTTGGGGATTCTTGATTGGGACTGAGCTGACTATAGTGCAAAGTCGTATATCGTTGGTTAATAAGATACAAAAGGTTTATCGATCTCAAGGGGTGCAAATTCATAATAGGCACATAGAGATTATTGTACGCCAAATAACATCAAAAGTGTTGGTTTCCGCGGATGGAATGTCTAATGTTTTTTTACCGGGAGAACTAATTGGATTGTTGCGAGCGGAACGAACAGGGCGCGCTTTAGAAGAATTGATCTGGTACCGCGCTATCCTATTGGGAATAACAAGAGCTTCTTTGAATACTCAAAGTTTCATATCGGAAGCGAGTTTTCAAGAAACCGCTCGAGTTTTAGCCAAAGCAGCTCTTCGTGGTCGTATCGATTGGTTGAAAGGTCTAAAAGAGAACGTTGTTATAGGTGGGATGATCCCTGTTGGGACCGGATTTAAAAGATTACTGCGGCAATACATTCCTTTGAAGAGTAAAAAGAAGAGTTTTTTAAAGGGGGAAATACGAGATATTTTGTTCCACCACGCAAGCTTATTTGATTCAAAAGAATTTCCCTGAGGAATCATTTAGATCATATATCATTTAATGAGTGCTAAAAAAAGTGTATTCACTCTTTCGTTTTGGAATTCAATTTCCATTTGCAAAACTCTTTCCATATGGGTCTTGAGGTGGTAATGGAAATTCAGATAATAATGAATAGGGGTTAGCAGTTTGGGTTGGGTATTGACATCGATACGTCCAATCTACGTTAGAAGAAAAGGTTCCGTCGGAACAATTGTTTAGTTCAAGATAACCTCGTCACTTTTTTTTTTTTAACAAAAAAGAACGAGGAAGTGTGGAAAGAAATGACAAGAAGATATTGGAACATAAATTTGGAAGAGATGATGGGAGCAGGAGTTCATTTTGGTCATGGGACTAGGAAATGGAATCCGAGGATGTCGCCCTATATTTCTACCAAGCGTAAAGGTATTCATATCACAAATCTTACTAAAACTGCTCGTTTTTTATCAGAAGCTTGTGATTTAGTTTTTGATGCAGCAAGTAAGGGAAAAGAGTTTTTAATTGTTGGTACAAAAACTAAAGCAGCCGATTTAGTAGCGCGGGCTGCACTACGGGCTCGGTGTCATTATGTTAATAAAAAATGGCTCGGTGGCATGTTAACCAATTGGGCCACTACAGAAACTCGACTTCATAAGTTCAGGGACTTGAGAATCGAACAAAAGACAGGAAAATTCTACTGTCTTCCAAAAAAAAGAGATGCAGCTATGTTCAAGAGACAATTATCCCACTTGCAAACATATCTGGGCGGGATTAAATATATGACGGGATTACCCGATATTATAATTATCGTTGATCAGCAAGAAGAATATACAGCTCTTCGAGAATGTATCACTTTGGGAATTCCAACAATTTGCTTAATCGATACAAATTGTGATCCCGACCTTGCAGATATTTCAATTCCAGCAAATGATGACGCTATAGCTTCAATCCGATTAATACTTAACAAATTAGTATTCGCAATTTGTGAGGGTCGTGCTAGCTATATACGAAATACATAATTACTAATAAGATAGACATTTTTTTTTGAACTCCCGAAATTTATGGAATCGTTTACTATTCTTGAATTTGATTATATAAATGAGATAAAAATGAGTGGGGATCGTATGTTATTAGTTCGTATCAAAAAATTCAAATAAGCACGGCCAAAAAGAGATGGTTGAATTAAAATAATTTCCTGGAATTTCCATTTCTGTCAGAGGGTAATATGAATGTTCTATCATGTTCCACCAACACACTAAAAGTTTTATATGAAATATCGGGTGTAGAAGTAGGCCAACATTTCTATTGGCAAATAGGAGGTTTTCAAGTCCATGGGCAAGTACTTATTACTTCTTGGGTTGTAATTGCTATCTTATTAGTTTCGGCCAGTATAGCTGTTCGGAATCCACAAACCATTCCGAATGATGGGCAGAATTTCTTCGAATATGTCCTTGAATTCATTCGAGACGTGAGCCAAACCCAGATTGGAGAAGAATATGGTCCATGGGTTCCTTTTATAGGAACTATGTTCCTATTCATTTTTGTTTGTAATTGGTCAGGGGCTCTTTTACCATGGAAAATCATACAGTTACCCCACGGAGAATTAGCCGCACCCACGAATGATATAAATACTACTGTTGCGTTAGCTTTACTCACCTCAGTAGCCTATTTCTATGCGGGTCTTAGTAAAAAAGGATTAGGTTATTTCAGTAAATACATTCAACCTACTCCAATCCTTTTACCCATTAACATCTTGGAAGATTTTACAAAACCCTTATCACTTAGTTTTCGCCTTTTCGGAAATATTTTAGCCGATGAATTAGTAGTTGTTGTTCTTGTTTCTTTAGTACCTTCAGTAGTTCCTATACCTGTCATGTTCCTTGGATTATTTACAAGTGGTATTCAAGCTCTTATTTTTGCAACTTTAGCCGCCGCTTATATAGGAGAATCCATGGAGGGTCATCATTGACTTCACTTACAAATATTTGTTTTTTAAATTTAGGCTAACATAATAGCGGAACTCAAGATAATCTACTTGGGAAACATCAAAATATATAACTAATAAGGGATAACTAATTCAGGCAGTTATAATATACCGTAATAGGAAAACAGATTTCCCGAAAATTTTTAGGGGAGATTCTAAAAAAAAAAACGAAAGAGATCGAAAGGATCGGTTTCCTAAAATAAAAATGAATGTCCTCTTTGTATCTATTCTATTATTTGATTTTCTATATATATAGAGAGTATAAGAATCGTTTCTTTATAATTTAAATTCAAAATTTTTAATAAAAAACAATTTAATAAACACGAAGAATAAAAAATTCAGAAATCAAATAGAATCAAATGCTAATGAAAATTTCTATGAAATGATTCGCCTTAACCAATTTTTCTATTTTTCGAATTTTTCTAGGTAAATTCGCCCCATGCGGAATACTCATAAAGCACGAGAAGAATTAAAACCCGCGATTCAAAAAAAGAAATTAGCCAGTTCCAAATCGTGTGCCTAGAATCCAACTATTATCGATATCGAATTCAGCTAGGAAGTTTTTCCCGTTCAAAAAGAAGTCTAATGGATCTAAAATCCAAATAAGTTGGTTTACATTCTGTAAGAACCACATGTATATGGGATATTAGATATTGAATAGTTATATATGACCTAAAAAATATCTAATATTTCTAATAATTATTATGAATTTCAATAGGGATTCCAATAGACGTCGTTGGTTTTGGATTCCTAAGAATCCAACTTCAAAAACCGATAGAGAATCGGTTCTGATGATTCAATAATATTATTCTATTACTTCAATTTGGAGTTTTTATTTTGAGTTACTTTGTTTGGATGAAACTGAGTGATGGAATAATTCATCTATAATTCATTGAATGATTGTATCATTAACCATTTTTTTTTTTTTTGAGAAATTTAACTTATCATGAATCCACTGATTTCTGCCGCTTCCGTTATTGCTGCTGGGTTAGCTGTCGGACTTGCTTCTATTGGACCTGGCGTTGGCCAAGGGACTGCTGCGGGCCAAGCTGTAGAGGGGATCGCAAGACAGCCCGAGGCGGAGGGAAAAATACGAGGTACTTTATTGCTTAGTCTGGCTTTTATGGAAGCATTAACAATTTATGGATTGGTTGTCGCTTTAGCGCTGTTATTTGCGAATCCTTTTGTTTAATCTTGTCTTAAACACTTATACAATCACAAATATATATATATATATTATATATATAATTTTGACTTCTTTTTTTTTTCGGAATTTAATTATTTGATTCAGGACTTATACTTTTGCTTTTTGAAATTATATCAATAATTCACACTCCCACAATTTACAATGTGGGACAATACTCCCTTCCCGGGAAGGAAAGATTTAAGGATGAGTAATTAGCATACCGATCCGCTTTCTTCCTTCCCGTTCTTAGAAATTGAAACTTAAAGAATCTTCCAACAACGAGAAATTGATATGAAACTTGAAATTTGTTAGCTAATTCTAAAATACTAATAAGTATTATTTTTTTTTTTCATTAGGATTAGGAATTTTGAATTGAAAAAATCCATTTCGAAAAAAATTTATTTTTTTTTTTTTTCGCTATATGGATTTAGAAAGATAGAGGGAAATTCAAATAACAAATAAATAGAAAATCAATATTGATTTCGAACTCAATTCTATAATTCTATATATATATAAGAAAATATAGAAGTATATATAAGAGAAGTGATACAAAAATAGAAACTCTATTCTTGGGTTATCTTATCTGTAAAAAAAAAAAAAAAAAGAAAGGAGATTGTATGAAAAATATAACCGATTCTTTCCTTTCCTTGGTCCAATGGCCGCTGGCCGGGAGTTTTGGGTTTAATACCGATATTTTAGCAACAAATCCAATAAATCTAAGTGTAGTATTTGGTGTATTGATTTTTTTTGGAAAGGGAGTGTGTGCGAGTTGTTTATTTCAAGAATAGGCTGGAACGGCCCAACTGCACTTTTTTTTTTCATTTTAACTAGTTTAAAATAAAATTTAGAGTAAAAGGTGCATGATCTCACGAATTACTTATGAAGTTGGAAATTAATTGAATTTTATCAATTCAAAAAAAATCATATTGAAACTATTTAAGAAACGTAGCATTTCGTAATTCATTGGTAAATCCGCTTTTTGCTTTGATTCTCAATCAACCAATAATGCGGGACTAATTATATGGTTAAAACGAACCCTTTGAAGTCCAAACATAGCATGGTATTCTTTCTACTACTATCTTAATTTGAAATGATGGACGAGTTGAAATTTTTTGTTCGATATAGAACGCTCATGTCGAGAAAATGATTTGAAACCTTTTTTGTATTGCAAAAGGGTCACACTATTTTTTTTCTCTATTATCTTATCAAATGCCAAATCGATGACCTATGTAATAGATAATAATGTATGTAGAAAGTGA